TATGGGTGTCCGATCCTTATGGACTAACAGGAAAAGTACAATCTGTAAGTCCAGCATGGGGCGTAGAAGGCTTTGATCCCTTTTTTCCAGGAGGAATAGCCTCTCATCATATTGCAGCGGGGACATTGGGCATATTGGCAGGCCTATTCCACCTTAGTGTCCGTCCGCCTCAACGTCTATACAAAGGATTACGTATGGGCAATATTGAAACCGTTCTTTCTAGTAGTATCGCCGCCGTCTTTTTTGCAGCTTTTGTTGTTGCTGGAACGATGTGGTATGGTTCAGCAACTACTCCGATTGAATTATTTGGTCCCACTCGTTATCAATGGGATCAGGGATACTTTCAGCAAGAAATATATCGAAGAGTAAGTGCTGGGCTAGCCGAAAATCAAAGTTTATCAGAAGCTTGGTCGAAAATTCCTGAGAAATTGGCTTTTTATGATTACATTGGCAATAATCCGGCAAAAGGAGGATTATTTAGAGCGGGCTCAATGGACAACGGCGATGGAATAGCTGTTGGGTGGTTAGGACACCCTATTTTTAGAGATAAAGAAGGGCGTGAACTCTTTGTACGTCGTATGCCTACCTTTTTTGAAACATTTCCAGTCGTTTTAATAGATGGGGACGGAATTGTTAGAGCTGACGTTCCTTTTAGAAGAGCGGAATCTAAGTATAGCGTTGAACAAGTAGGCGTAACTGTTGAGTTTTATGGCGGCGAACTCAACGGAGTCAGTTATAGCGATCCACCTACTGTGAAAAAATATGCTAGACGTGCTCAATTGGGTGAAATTTTCGAATTAGATCGTGCTACGTTGAAATCTGATGGCGTTTTTCGTAGTAGTCCAAGGGGTTGGTTTACTTTCGGACATGCCTCCTTTGCCCTACTCTTCTTCTTCGGACACATTTGGCATGGGGCTAGAACCCTGTTCAGAGATGTTTTTGCTGGTATTGACCCAGACTTGGATGCTCAAGTAGAATTTGGAGCATTCCAAAAACTTGGAGATCCAACTACAAGAAGACAGGGAGTCTAATACAACATTGCTTTCTTTTTTTTGCCTCTATTTTTTTATAGGATACTAGAAAAATCTTAATTTGAATCACCGCCCCTCCTTTTTTTTACTCTTTTTATCATTATCGGGAAAATAATCCCAAGTAAGCAGGTATGGAAGCTATAATTGTAAACCACAATCGAATCTATGGAAGCATTGGTTTATACATTTCTATTAGTCTCGACTCTCGGGATAATTTTTTTCGCTATCTTTTTTCGGGAACCTCCTAAAGTTCCCACTAAAAAGGTGAAATGATTTTTCATTATCTCAATTGAAGTAATGAGCCTTCTGGTATTGGAAGGCTCATTACTTCAACTAGTCTCCGTGTTCCTCGAAGGGATCTCTTAGTTGTTGAGAGGGTTGCCCAAAAGCGGTATATAAAGCGTACCCGGTAAAGCTTACAAGTAAACCAGATATAAAGATGGCGACTAGGGTTGCTATTTCCATTATTATAAAATTTCAAGATCACATACGGGTCAATCAATCGTTTATATTATTATAACCGGAATGGTATACAAAGTCAATAGATCTCAATGAATACAATCAGATTTATGGCTACACAAACCGTTGAGGGTAGTTCTAGATCTCGTCCAAAACCTACTACCGTGGGGGCTTTATTGAAACCATTGAATTCGGAATATGGTAAAGTAGCTCCCGGATGGGGAACTACTCCTTTGATGGGAGTTGCAATGGCTTTATTTGCAATATTCCTATGTATTATTTTGGAAATTTACAATTCTTCTGTTTTACTGGATGGAATTTCAATGAATTAAATCCACAAGAAAATGAAATTCAAAAGAACCAGGAACAGGAAGTTCTAGTCTTTCAATAGAATACAAAATGAATTTTTCGGGTCCCGAATTCTATTTCTAACCCCCCTTTTGGTAGTTCAATCGCGGAATTTTTTTCTGTCTGTACTTCCGGAATATGAGTGTGTGACTTGTTATAATTGATCCTATTGATAATACAGAAAATGAGTCTGTCATCTTATCATGATGGAGATGGTTCTACCTCGTCGGATATTCATACTGGTATCTGGAACACGGAATATATAAAATATATCAATCAAGAAATATTTGAACTATGATTCATATTTAATATTCAGACCTCTCGATCGGATTCAAAAAAATTTTCTTTTCAAAGACAGAATTTAGAAGTTATAAATCGAAAGATTTTTCTTCTTTCAAACTCCTGTTTATGCCTATTTTGTTTAATCAACAGACAATTTTTTTTGTATTTTTAGTCATTATACCTATCCTATTGATTGAATAAGCGATGATCCAGTGGTTCTTACTCAAGGAATCTTTGGGCTTAGCTTTGGGGTTTTATTGAATCATCGTGGTTCTAGTATGAATCTGGGGTTTCAATCGATTCTATAGGGTCTTAACAAGAGAAATTCCTATTAATGATAAAAAAAATAGTAAAAGCCACATTACACACAATAAAAAAAT